TCATAAAAATAAATATTTCTGTGAGATTCCAGGTATTCTATAGTTCCTTCCGCGCCAATTGCCAATTCTTGGTCATTGAGATTCATGAGAGATTGGGATTAATATTTAGGGATAGATATTACCTCTCTTTTTCTCCTCTTTCAAATAAATTGAAATGATTGAAGTTTTTCTATTTGGAATCGTCTTAGGTCTAATTCCTATTACTTTGGCTGGATTATTCGTAACTGCATATTTACAATACAGACGCGGTGATCAGTTGAACCTTTGATTGAGTAACATCTTTTTTTTTTTGATTGACCTCCTCCTTAATCTGCAGGGGGTCAAATTCAGGTTGCAGTTCAAGTTAGTGAAGTTGTTTTATTGTGATTCGACATTAAAAGAACAGAATCACGCTCTGTAGGATTTGAACCTACGACATCGGGTTTTGGAGACCCACGTTCTACCGAACTGAACTAAGAGCGCTTTCTTATGACAGCAGATACGACTGTCAAGAAAAGGATTCTTTTTGTACCCCCAATACATTTTGCATGCATTGCATATAGTATCATAAAATAAAAGATTATGTCCAATTTTCATCGATCTCAATTGACCCCTCGTTACTGGCCATAGGAAAAATAATAGGTAGGGATGACAGGATTTGAACCCGTGACATTTTGTACCCAAAACAAACGCGCTACCAAGCTGCGCTACATCCCTTTTAATTGTTGTACAGTGTCATTGTAGAGAATCCCTGTCTTGTTTTCCACATCGTTATTTCCTCTATCTATATACAATTTCTCTTGCCATTTCTTCTTTTTGGTCTCATATCTCATATAATAAAAGAATTATATACATATGAAACCTAACGTATAAAAGAATTAATATTTATCGGTAATGCTCAGGAAGAGGGGGTCATCTTTTTCTGTTTTAGGTACAAGTGGATCTCATCTACCGGATCATTGTACATATCCATTTTAGTTAGGGATTCCGCGTACAAATACAAGTGATCTTTAACTACATATGCATCTGATCATATATGTATTCCAATAAAGAAGGAGGATTTTCAATGCGAGATATAAAAACATATCTCTCCGTGGCACCTGTGCTAACTACTCTATGGTTTGGGTCTTTAGCAGGTCTATTGATAGAGATCAATCGTTTATTCCCAGATGCGTTGGTATTCCCCTTTTTTTCATTCTAGTTACTGATATGGGAATGGATGAATGAAGAAGATTAGAGATACAATAAATTCTCTGTGACCAACCCCCCCCCCCCTTTTTTTTTTCAGTTCTTTAGGATAGGAAGGAAAGAGAAAGAATAAAAGTGGATTGAACCTCAGTCAAACTCGGGTTCAGGATAGAATTAATAGAGGTAGAACAGAAATAGAAATGGGGTCTAGGGCAGGCTGTTCGAGATCATATAAGATAGTAAATGAAATGCTGGGATTAGGAATAATGAATAGTTAGAAATAATTGTATTACTTATGATTTTATTACTTTATTGATTGCAACGAAATCTTTCATAATTGGATTTCGAGTTAGCAACCTATTTTCTATTTATTTTTCGTTCCTTTCTTCTTCTTCGGTTCGGATCGAAAATAGAAGAATTGAGTGAATCCAAAGGAGGTTCATGGCCAAGGGTAAAGATGTCAGAGGAATAGTTATTTTGCAATGTACCAGTTGTGTCCGAAATGATTTCAATAAAGAATCGCGAGGCACTTCCAGATATATTACTCAAAAGAATCGACACAATACACCTAGTCGATTGGAATTGAGAAAATTCTGTCCTTATTGTTACAAGCATACGATTCATGGGGAGATAAAGAAATAGATCGAACGGAACACGTGTACCATCCTTCCAAGGAACAGGAAGAAATTATATATATATAAACAAATCAAGTCCTATTTCGGTCGGATCCGAAATGAATGAAGAAATGGGATTTTAGAGATAAGGAATAAACCATGGATAAATCCAAGCGACTCTTTCGTAAATCCAAGCGATCTTTTCGTAGGCGTTTGCCCCCAATTGGATCGGGGGATCGAATTGATTATAGAAACATGAGTTTAATTAGTCAATTTATTAGTGAACAGGGAAAAATATTATCTAGACGAGTGAATAGATTGACCTTGAAACAACAACGATTAATTACTATCGCTATAAAACAAGCTCGTATTTTATCTTCGTTACCTTTTCTTAATAATGAGAAACAATTTGAGAAAACCGAGTCGATCCCTAGAACTACTGGTCCTAGAACCAGAAATAAATAGGCCTACTCCTCAATTGAATCAAAACAACTCTAATTGGAATTCAAAATCAGATTGATTGATGTTTTGTTCGAAAAAGCCGAGAGATTTGATTGTTGCGTCGTAATAGAATAAAAAAAAGAATGGGAGAAGAAGAAATCTGTTTTTTTTTTGAAACGTGTTCGTTCATTCCTACTACTTATCTTATCATATTAATTTCTACTCTACCTTCCCGGAGGTCATTCTCCGGGGAACTCCGTTTAAATCATTCCGGTGAATTCCTTCCAATCTCCTTATTTGATGATCTCATTGGAAATCATGTAAAGACAATTCCTATTTGATATAGCTATTTGTGCAGGTATTTTACGATTAAGAAGCAACTGCCTCTTGTACAGATCATGTATTAATCGACTATAACTATAGGATACCCTATTCTCACGAGTTACTGCATTTATCCGAGTGATCCACAAACGACGAAAATCTCTCTTTCGCCTGCCTCTATCCCGATGAGTGGACACCAAAGCTCTCATTTTCTGTTGAGTAATAGTTCGAGTAAGTCTTGAATGGGCCCCTCGAAAGGTTGATGCAAATAAACGAATTTTTGTTCGACGTCTCCGAGCTATATATCCTCGTCTAACTCTGGTCATTGAATCAAATTAAACTTTGATGAATAACTAATCGATTTCTTTTCTTTCAGTCATTCTTTTCCCCTCTCCTGATTTATTAATAACAAAACGGATTCTTCCGATGTATAAAATACAAATTCCAATGGCTTTTGCTACTATGACCTTCCCAACCACGATTTTTTATTTCTTCCAGGCATTTATTTCACCTCAAAATAAGAAATTTTACCGATATTTGGTATAAAATAGGTATAAAATAAATAGGTAGTAAATGTAAATGGATAAATAAATAAATAGTGGCTTCCATCGTTTCTATGGTTACTTCTTAAACGGTGAGGCCCTCTCTATACACCGGAGCCCCTTCCCTCATTTAATCAATGTTATTGGTAACTTGTACAGTTCACACTCTTTGGCTCTACCCATGAATTATCCAGTAATAGGTCTTTTCACAATGAGATCTATTCATACAGTGACGGCATTTAATTATGAAGGTTGGCTAGGTAGCTGACCCTGTTAGTCCGTTCTTGCAAGAGTAGGAGCATAATATTTCTGCTTCTTAAATACCATTTCCCCCGCTTAATGGATAACCATTTGCTACCAATGGAGAATTGCTTTTCATCTCAAATCGAGGTGATTGGATTTGCACCAATGGAAACCATAAATTCCATACACAATAGAGGTATATGATAGATCTTTATTTTTAGATAGTGAATGGAGTTCTTCCATTCTATCCCATTCATTGGTACTGGTCATTGAGACTGGAAAAATCGTCTCATTTGTTCTAGCTCATGATCTGAACGAGTCGCACATACACCCTAGTACATGTTCCTCGACGCTGAGGACATCCTCGAAGAGCTGGGGATTTCGTGACATTTCTGATTGGCTGTCTTGTGTTTCTAATAAGTTGTTTAATAGTTGGCATGCTGAATCGTATACAGAATGGGCTGGTTTAGATCGATCCTAACCGGATGATTATGAATTACTTCCATTTACTATTTTATTTTACCCGGGTAAGAAGATAAAAGATCAAATCACGGTTCATTCGAATTATGATTCGAAATGGAATCACGGATTTATGCGAAATCCCCGGTATTTTCGACCGCTACAAGATCAACAATGCCATGAGCTTGGGCTTCTGCTGCTGACATAAAAACATCTCTTTCCATGTCTTCGGATACAACCCATAAAGGATTGCCCGTTCTTTGTACATAAACCCTTGTGAGGATTTCGCGGAGTTTCAGTAGTTCTTCCGCTTCCAGGATAAATTCTCCTGTGGGTGCCTCATAAAAAGAACTAGCAGGTTGGTGGATCATAACCCTGATGATATAACATAATAAACGATTCCTCTATCTCGCATGATCGGGCGAAAGGAAGGTATAAAGAATAACAAACAAGAAGAAAAAGATAGAATTGAACAACCGTACAGGCATCTTTTGTGCATTGCATACGGCTCTGCAATGGAATTTCTTTTTCCCTTCCATCAAAGAAAGAGACAAATAGAATCCATCAGACCCAGATCGTTGAATGATCCATTTACCATCCTTCCTTTCGTAGGAGTCAAAAAATACTATGATGGTTCCGTTGCTTTATATATTTATCTCGTCTGAGATTCAGCAATCCCAAAGTTTCTTTTTGATCTGATCAAATAAGGAAGAAAGAATCTTTTTTTTTCATACTCTTTCATAACATAAATATCGGAAAGAGACTTCTGGTGTGGAAGCAAAAAGGTTTGTGACGCTGAAATGGAACCCCGATACATAAGATCAAATCGGAAATAACCTTTGTTTCATACTACTATCTCGATACATAATCTCATGTTATGAAAAAACGAGAATGGTTTGCTCATATCGAACTCGAAGTGCCATGCTATTATTACTTATTATTTATATTCCATATGGCGAAGGCATAGTCTTCTTTTTCTCTCAAATAAAAAACTCATTGGCGCCAAGCGTGAGGGAATGCTAGACGTTTGGTAATTTCTCCTCCGACCAGGATGAAAGATCCCATTGAAGCGGCTAATCCCATGCATATTGTATGCACATCTGGTGGCACAAATTGCATAGTATCATAAATAGATATTCCTGGTATTACCCACCCGCCGGGAGAGTTTATAAACAAATAAAGATCCCTGGTATCATCCTCTATGCTGAGATATACCATGAGACCAACAAGTTGATTCGAGATCTCGCTATCAACCTCTTGGCCTAAAAAAAGTAATCTTTCTCGATAAAGTCGGTTGATTAGGACAAAGTTGTATCCTTTAGGAACCGTACACGCACCTTTGGATGCATACGGTTCAAAAAATAAAAATTGCGAAACAAAAAAAGAATCAATGTGTCGATTCCAGCCCTTTTCTCTTTTCGTAGCAGGGTTTTTCCTAACGAAGGGGCTTTTTCTTCCATTTTTCAAGAAACATGAGTTTTGACTTGACTTGCTTCCCTAGAATTCACTGAACTTATCGAACTAACCTCTCATTGATGTATTGTTTCATCGAGATCCAAATCACGATGTAATTTTCTTGTTCCTGAATGGGCCTCTTCAATTCTTTTAGGTTTATGCTCTACTCCGGGTAAAGATCTGCCCGAATTCTATTTGCACATATAGGACAAATAATCTCAGTACCACTTCTTTTTGCTACGACTTCTTTTTTTTTTTCAATTCGTTTCATGTCTTCCGCCCAATATATGATGTATTCATCATATTACTCCATTGATTGGCAGTATGAGATCACTCATATGGTATAAAGGAATCATTTATGATACGAGTGGTAATCATACATAGATTACCAATTTGGTATTTTCTGAACGGAGCCTGTATACTTCATTTTATTGGTCCAAGCCAACCATAAATTCTTCTAATTGATAATATGGATCCCCCAATAAATTGATCTAATTGCACTTCACGCTCCGAATTATTGATGGTTCAATCAATCTTTCTTGGGCGAAAGAGAGGATATCTCCATCGGGGGAGAGAACGGGGAAATCCCATATGACCCAATATGTCTGACAAGTCGCACTATACGTCAACCCAAACTGCATCTTCCTCTCCAGGACTCCGAAAAGGTACTTTTGGAACACCAATGGGCATTAAATTAAAGAAAAAGAGGTTAAGTACTATACTTCACTTTGATGTGGAAACGTAACAACGGGTTTATTGTCTTCATAATATTGCCGTTTATCGTATTTTATCCATAGATTCGAAGGTTCATGGAGGAAGACAGAATGAATAAAGAAAAATTCTTACGAATGGATCGTTTGAATGATGAACAAGTATCTATGCATTCGCTCACAAAAAATGGGACCAGCCCCCATTGCGTATTGGTACTTATTGGGTATAGAATAGATCTGCTTCTCTTTGTTCCTACGAACAGAATTGTTCAATTATTACCAACGGAACGAAATAAATATTAACCCTTGCTTCGGGATAATCCACTGAAAAGGTGAGGTCCATAGCATAGTCTTTTCCAATGCGATAAAGTTACATAGTGTCTATTTTTTCTTTGATAAAGGGGTATTTCCATGGGTTTACCTTGGTATCGTGTTCATACCGTCGTATTGAATGATCCCGGTCGGTTGCTTTCTGTCCATATAATGCATACAGCTCTAGTTTCTGGTTGGGCCGGTTCGATGGCTTTATACGAATTAGCAGTTTTTGATCCCTCTGACCCCGTTCTTGATCCAATGTGGAGACAAGGTATGTTCGTTATCCCTTTCATGACTCGTTTAGGAATAAACAATTCATGGGGTGGTTGGAGTATCACAGGAGGGACTATAACGAATCCGGGTATTTGGAGTTACGAAGGTGTGGCCGGGGCACATATTGTGTTTTCTGGCTTGTGCTTCTTAGCAGCTATCTGGCATTGGGTGTATTGGGACCTAGAAATATTCTGTGATGAACGTACGGGAAAACCCTCTTTGGATTTGCCCAAGATCTTTGGAATTCATTTATTTCTCTCAGGGGTGGCTTGCTTTGGGTTTGGCGCATTTCATGTAACAGGCTTGTATGGTCCTGGAATATGGGTGTCCGATCCTTATGGCCTAACCGGAAAAGTACAATCTGTAAATCCAGCGTGGGGCGCGGAAGGTTTTGATCCTTTTGTTCCGGGAGGAATAGCCTCTCATCATATTGCAGCGGGGACATTGGGCATATTAGCGGGTCTATTCCATCTTAGTGTCCGCCCGCCCCAACGTCTATACAAAGGATTACGTATGGGCAATATTGAAACGGTCCTTTCCAGTAGTATCGCTGCTGTCTTTTTTGCAGCTTTCGTTGTTGCTGGAACTATGTGGTATGGTTCAGCAACTACCCCGATCGAATTATTTGGTCCCACTCGTTATCAGTGGGATCAGGGATACTTCCAGCAAGAAATATATCGAAGGGTTGGTGCCGGGCTAGCCGAAAATCTGAGTTTGTCGGAAGCTTGGTCTAAAATTCCCGAAAAATTAGCTTTTTATGATTACATCGGTAATAATCCGGCGAAAGGGGGATTATTCAGAGCAGGCTCAATGGATAACGGGGATGGAATAGCTGTTGGATGGTTAGGACACCCCATCTTTAGAGATAAAGAAGGGCATGAGCTTTTTGTACGTCGTATGCCTACTTTTTTTGAAACATTTCCAGTAGTTTTGGTAGACGGAGACGGAATTGTGAGAGCCGATGTTCCTTTTAGAAGGGCAGAATCAAAGTATAGTGTCGAACAGGTAGGTGTAACTGTTGAGTTCTATGGTGGCGAACTCAATGGAGTCAGTTATAGTGATCCCGCTACTGTGAAAAAATATGCTAGACGTGCCCAATTGGGTGAAATTTTTGAATTAGATCGTGCTACTTTGAAATCCGATGGTGTTTTTCGTAGCAGTCCAAGAGGTTGGTTCACTTTTGGACATGCTACGTTTGCTTTGCTCTTCTTTTTCGGACACATTTGGCATGGCGCTAGAACCTTGTTCAGAGATGTTTTTGCTGGTATTGACCCAGATTTGGATGCTCAAGTGGAATTTGGGGCATTCCAAAAACTTGGAGATCCAACTACAAAGAGACAAGTAGTCTGATACAACATTGCTCTGGTATCTTTCGCCTCTATTTGATTTTTTTTTGATTTGACATAAGGGATTGGAGAAATCTTGATTTTCATCATCGCCTTTTCTTTGACTCTTGCCCTTTCTTTATCTGGGAAATGATCCCAAATGAATAGGTGTGGAAGCTATAATTGTAAACCACGATCGAATCTATGGAAGCATTGGTTTATACATTCCTGTTAGTCTCGACTTTAGGGATCATTTTTTTCGCTATCTTTTTTCGAGATCCGCCTAAGGTTCCGACTAAAAAGATGAAATGATTTTTCATTATCTCAATTGAAGTAATGAGCCCCCCAATATGGGAGGTTCATTATTTCAACTAGTCCCCGTGTTCCTCGAATGGATCTCTTAGTTGTTGAGAGGGTTGCCCAAAAGCGGTATATAAGGCGTACCCAGTAAAGCTTACAAGTGAACCAGATATGGAGATGGCGACTAGGGTTGCTGTTTCCATTATTAGATAATTTCAAGACCACGATCGATCTACGCTACGATAAGATCGTTTATTTACAACGAAATAGTATACAAAGTCAACAGATCTCAACCAATGCAATAGGATTTATGGCTACACAAACCGTTGAGGGTAGTTCTAGATCTGGGCCAAGACGAACTATTACAGGGGATTTATTGAAACCATTGAATTCGGAATATGGTAAAGTGGCTCCTGGATGGGGAACTACCCCCTTCATGGGTGTCGCAATGGCTCTATTTGCGATATTCCTATCTATTATTTTGGAGATTTATAATTCTTCCGTTTTACTGGATGGAATTTCAATGAGTTAGGTCCCATAAGAACCATGAAGTCCTAGCTTTTCAATCCAAAATGAATCACTTAGGACTCGGATTTCTAGGCCATTCTGGTAGTTCGACCGTGGAATTCCGTTGTTTCGGTATTTCCGGAATATGAGTGTGTGACTTGTTATAATTGATCCTATTGATAGTACAGAGAATAGGTCTGTCATCTCGATAGAGATGGTTCTACCTCGTCGGATATTCATTCTAGTATCTGGAGCACGGAATATATGGAATAGATCAATAAATATTTGAACTATGATTCATACCTACTATTCAGACCTCGCGACCGGACTCCAACAAATTTTCAAACAACGAGTCATAAATCGAACGATTTTTCTTCCTTCAGAATTATGCTTATTTTGACCGAAGGACCAATGTTTCTATGGATTTTTAGTCATTCCATCCATTCATTGAATAAGTGATGATCAAATGGTTCTTACTCAGAGAACCTTTGGGCTTAGCTTGGGCGCTTTATTGAATCATCGTGGTTCTAGTATGAATCTGAGGTTTCAATCGATTCATAGGGTCTCCACAAGAGAATTCCTATCAATAGTAAACAAAACATATAGTAAATCCGTATTACGCACAAACAAAAACAACAAATCCAAAATAAAATAAATAGGGGAAGAGAAGATTCAAGAGGCCTGTAACGATCAACATAAAGACGAATGAGCCAACTTGATATTTTGGCATTATCATCACAAAGAAGAGATTCCGGATTTTGGTTCCTTCGCTTCGTATCTTCAGGGACGATTGAATCAAGTGGCTAAGAAGTTTCAAACTTTCTATTACATATCCGTTGCAACCACTATTTGGGTGTTTTTGCTTGAGCCGTACGAGATGAAATTCTCATATACGGTTCTCAGAGGGGGAGTCTCTTTGGTTTACCTATCTCAATAAAGTATATGATTGGTTCGAGGAGCGTCTCGAGATTCAGGCGATTGCAGATGATATAACTAGTAAATATGTTCCTCCTCATGTCAACATATTTTATTGTCTAGGAGGGATCACACTTACTTGTTTTTTAGTACAAGTAGCTACCGGTTTTGCTATGACTTTTTACTATCGTCCGACCGTTACAGAGGCTTTTGCCTCTGTTCAATACATAATGACTGAAGCCAACTTTGGTTGGTTAATCCGATCAGTTCATCGATGGTCAGCAAGTATGATGGTGCTAATGATGATCCTACACGTATTTCGTGTGTATCTCACAGGTGGATTTAAAAAACCTCGCGAATTGACTTGGGTTACAGGTGTGATTTTGGCTGTATTGACTGCATCTTTTGGTGTA